TTTTGTCCCTTCCAGGCGAGCGGAAAATAAGGAAATGGTTGATATATTCAAGATAATTACGTATTTACAAAATACCGTCTCAATTCATCCTATTTCATTCTTGAACAAAAATCCATTTTTTGATTTATTTCATCTATTCCATGACCGGAACAAAAGGGGATATACGTTACACCACGATTTTGAATCAGAAGAGAGATTTCAAGAAATGGCAGATCTATTCACTCTATCAATAACCGAGCCGGATCTGGTGTATCATAGGAGATTTGCCTTTTCTATTGATTCCTACGGGTTGGATCAAAAAAAATTCTTGAATCAGGTATTCAACTCCAGAGATGAATCGAAAAAGAAATCTTTATTGGTTCTACCTCCTCTTTTTTATGAAGAGAATGAATCTTTTTATCGAAGGATCAGAAAAAAATCGGCCCGGATCTACTGCGGGAATGATTTGGAAGATCCAAAACGAAAAACAGCGGTATTTGCTAGCAACAACATAATGGAGGCAGTCAATCAATATAGATTGATCCGAAATCTGATTCAAATCTATGGGTACATAAGAAATGTATCTAATCGATTCTTTTTAATGAATAGATCCGATCACAACTTCGAATATGGAATTCAAAGGGATCAAATAGGAAATGATACTCTGAATCATATAACTATAATGAAATATACGATCAACCAACATTTATCGAATTTGAAAAAGAGTCAGAAGAAATGGTTTGATCCTCTTATTTCTCGAACCGGGAGATCCATGAATCGGGATCCTGATGTATATAGATACAAATGGTCCAATGGGAGCAAGAATTTCCAGGAACATTTCCTTTCTGAACAGAAGAACCATTTTCAAGTAGTGTTCGATCGGTTACGTATTAATCAATATTCGATTGATTGGTCCGAGGTTATAGACAAACAAGATTTGTCTAAGTCACTTCGTTTCTTTTTGTCCAAGTCACTTCGTTTCTTTTTGTCCAAGTCACTTCTCTTTTTGTCCAAGTCACTTCCCCTTTTCTTTGTGAGTATCGGGAATACCCCCATTCATAGGTCCGAGATCCACATCTATGAATTGAAAGGTCCGAATGATCAACTCCGCAATCAGTTGTTAGAATCAATAGGTGTTCAAATCGTTCATTTGAATAAATTGAAACCCTTCTTATTGGATGATCATGATACTTCCAAAAGACCGAAATCCTTGATCAATGGAGGAACAAGATTACCATTTTGCTTCAAAAAGATACCAAAGTGGGTGATTGACTCATTCCATACTAGAAATAATCGCAGGAAATCCTTTGATAACACGGATTCCTATTTATCAATGATATTCCATGATCGAGACAATTGGCTGAATCCCGTGAAACCATTTCATAGAAGTTCATTGATATCTTCTTTTTATAAAGCAAATCCACTTCGATTCTTGAATGATCCAAATCGCTTCTGGTTCTATTGTAACAAAAGATTCCCTTTTTATGTGGAAAAGACCCGTATCAATAATTATGATCCTACATATGGACAATTCCTCACTATCTTGTTCATTCGCAACAAAATATTTTCTTCGTGCGTCGGTAAAAAAAAACATATTTTTGGGGAGAGAGAGACTATTTTGTCAATCGAGTCACAGGTATCTGACATATTTATACCTAACGATTTTACACAAAGTGGTGACGAAAGGTATAACTTGTACAAATTTTTCCATTTTCCAATTCGATCCGAGCCATTCGTTCGTAGAGCTATTTACTCGATCGCAGACATTTATACAACACCTCTAACAGAGGAACAAATAGTTAATTTTGAAAGAACTTATTGTCAGCCTCTTTCAGATATGAATCTATCTGATTCAGAAGGGAAGAACTTGCATGAGTATCTCAGTTTCAATTCAAACATGGATTTGATTCACACTCCATGTTCTGAGAAGGATTTCCCATCTGGAAAGAGGAAAAAAAAACGGAGTCTTTCTCTAAAGAAATGCGTTGAGAAAGGGCAGATGTATAGAACCTTTCAACGAGATAGTGCTCTTTTCAATCTCTCAAAATGGAATCTCTTCCAAACATATATGCCATGGTTCCTTACTTCGACAGGGTGGAAATATCTAAATTTCACCACCCTTTTAGAGATTTTTTCAGAACCATTGCCGATACTAAGGATACTAAGTAGCAGGCACAAATTTGTATCCGTTTTGAGAGATATTATGCATGTATCAGATATATCATGGCCAATTCCTCAGAAGATTCTTCCACAATGGACTCTGACTCTGAAAAGTAAGATTTCGAGTCTGATAAGTGAGATTTCGAGTAAGTGTTTCCAGAATCTCCTTCTGTCCGAAGAAACGATTCATCGAAATAATGAGTCACCCGTTCCATTGATATGGACACATCTGAGATTAACAAATGCTCGGGAGTTCCTCTATTCAATCCTTTTCCTTCTTCTTGTTGCTGGATATCTCGTTCGCATACATCTTCTCTTTGTTTCCCGAGCCTCTAGTGAGTTACAGACAGAGTTAGAAAAGATCAAATCTTTGATGATTCCATCATACATGATTGAGTTGCGAAAACTTTTGGATAGGTATCCTACATCTGAATCTGAACTGAATTCTTTCTGGTTAAAGAATCTCTTTCTAGTTGCTCTGGAACAATTAGGAGATTTTCTGGAAGAAATACGGGTTTCTGCTTCTGGTGGCAACATGCTATTGGTTGGTGGTTCCGCTTATGGGGTCAAATCAATACGTTCTAAGAAGAAATATTTGAATATCAATCTCATCGATCTCAGAAGTATCATACAAAATCCCATCAATCGAATCGCTTTTTCGAGAAATACGAGACATCTAAGTCGTACAAGTAAAGAGATCTATTCATTGATAAGAAAAAGAAAAGGGGTGAACGGTGATTGGATTGATGAGAAAATAGAATCCTGGGTCGCGAACAGTGATTTGGTTGATGATGAAGAAAGAGAATTCTTGGTTCAGTTCTCCACCTTAACGACCGAAAAAGAAAAAAGGATTGATCAAATTCTATTGAGTCTGACTCATAGTGATCATTTATCAAAGAATGACTCTGGTTATCAAATGATTGAACAACCGGGATCAATTTACTTACGATACTTAGTTGACATTCATAAAAAGTATCTAATGAATTATGAGTTCAATAGATCCTGTTTAGCAGAAAGACGGATATTCCTTGCTCATTATCAGACAATCACTTATTCACAAACCCCGTGTGGGGCTAATAGTTTTCATTTCCCATCTCATGGAAAACCCTTCTCGCTCCGTTTAGCCCTATCCCCTTCTAGGGGTATTTTAGTGATAGGTTCTATAGGAACTGGACGATCCTATTTGGTCAAATACCTAGCGACAAACTCCCATGTTCCTTTCATTACGATATTTCCGAACAACTTTCCGTATTCGTATTACAAGCCTGAAGGTTTTTTTATTGATGATAGTGATAGTGACGATAGTGATTATCGTGACGATATCGATATTGATGATAGTGACGATATTGATGATGACCTTGATCTTGATACGGAGCTGCTAGATATGACGAATGTGCTAACTATGGATATGCCGCCGAGTATATACGGATTTTATATCGATATCACCTTTCGATTCGCATTAGCAAGAGCAATGTCTCCTTGCATAATATGGATTCCAAACATTCATGATCTGTATGTGAATTACAGATCCTTCGGTCTATTACAGAACTATCTCTCCAGAGATTGTGAAAGATATTCCACTAGAAATATTCTTGTTATTGGTTCGACTCATATTCCCCAAAAAGTGGATCCCGCTCTAATAGCTCCGAATAAATTAAATACATGCATTAAGATACGAAGGCTTCTTATTCAACAACAACGAAAGCACTTTTTCATTCTTTCATATACTAAAGGGTTTCACTTGGAAAAGAAAATGTTCCATACTAACGGATTCGGGTCCATAACCATGGGTTCCAATGCACGAGATCTTGCAGCACTTATCAATGAGGCCCTATCCATTAGTATTACACAGAAGAAATCAATTATAGAAACTAATACAATTAGATCAGCTCTTCATAGACAAACTTGGGATTTGCGATCCCAGGTAATATCGGTTCAGGATCATGGGATCCTTTTCTATCAGATAGGAAGGGCTGTTGCACAAAATGTACTTCTAAGTAATTGCCCCGTAGATCCTATATCTATCTATATGAAGAAGAAATCATGTAAAGAAGGGGATTCTTATTTGTACAAATGGTACTTCGAACTTGGAACGAGCATGAAGAAATTAACGATACTTCTTTATCTTTTGAATTGTTCTGCCGGATTGGTCGCTCAAGATCTTTGGTCTTCACCCGGACCTGATGAAAATAATTGGATCGCTTCTTATAGATTCGCTGAGAATGATTCTGATCTAGTTCATGGCCTATTAGAACTAGAAGGCGCTCTGTTGGGATCCTCACGGACAGAAAAAGATTGCAGTCAGTTTGATAATAATCGAGTGACATTACTTCTTCGGTCCGAACCAAGGAATCAGTTAGATATGATTCAAAACTATGAAAAATACGAATCGGAGTTTGAAGAAGAGGAAGAGGACATCGACCCGCAACAAATGGAGGAGGATTTATTCGATCACATAGTTTGGGCTCCTAGAATATGGCGCCCTTGGACCAATCTATTTGATTGTATTGAAAGGCCCACTGAATTGGGATTTCCCTATCGGGCCGGATCATTTCGGGGCAAGCGGAGCATTTATCATGAAGAGGATGAGCTTCAAGAGCATGAGGAGGAGTTCTTGCAGAGGGGAACCATGCAGTACCGGACACCAGATAGATTTTCCAAAGAACAAGGCTTTTTTCGAATAAGCCAATTCATTTGGGACCCTGCAGATCCATTCTTTTTCCTATTCAAAGATCAGTCCTTTGTCTCTGTGTTTTCACGTCGAGAATTCTTTGCATATGAAGAGATGTCAAAGGTGCTTATTACTTCCCAAACGGATTCTCCTACATCTATGTATACACGCTGGTTCATCGGGAATAAGC